TGTTCTGATTCTACATATTGATCATTTTGAACTAAAATCAAACTTTTTGTTGGAATATTCACATTATGTAGAATATCTCGACTTTCAATAGTTACATACAAGTCTATAAAACATAGAAAAGCAGGATGCCCATGACGGGTACGTGTGGGATGAACCAAATCCTCATCAAATTTTATTTTTCCATTAGAGGGAGCTCGTACATGTTCGGCAGTACCACCCGTGAATACTCCGCCGGTATGAAAAGTTCTTAATGTTAGTTGAGTCCCCGGTTCCCCAATTGATTGACCCGCAATAATGCCTACGGCTTCTCCCAACTCGACCAGGTCACCATGAGTAGGACTCCGGCCATAACATAATTGACAGATCCAAGATGTACTCCTGCAAGTCAAAGGGGTTCTAATATATATTGGGTGTGCTCGAAAGGTTATGAATCGATTAACAAGTCCAATTCCAATATCTTTATTTCGAGTGGCAATGCATCGCAGACCAATATATATATCGTCTGCTAATACACGACCAATTAGTGTTTGGACAAAAATCTTTTCCGTCATTCCATTTTGAGGACTCACGGAAATACCTCGGATAGTACCACAATCCGTTCTACGCACAAGAATGTGTTGAACTACTTCAACAAGTCTACGCGTAAGGTATCCAGCATCTGATGTTCGTACAGCAGTATCTACAACTCCCTTGCGGGCTCCGTAGCAAGAAATTATATATTCTGTCAAAGAAAGCCCTTCCCGTAAATTGCTTTGAATGGGTAAATCAATCATTTGTCCTTGGGGATCCGACATTAATCCTCTCATACCTACTAATTGGTGTACTTGAGATGCATTTCCTCTAGCCCCCGAAAAGGACATTAGATGGACTGGATTAGAGGGATCAGTCATCCGAAAATTAGGATTCATTTCTTGTCTCAAATATTCACTTGTAGCATACCATATCTCAATGGATTGACGTAATTTTTCTACCACATGTACATTCCCATAATGATGGTTTTTCTCTAAAAGAAAACTTTGTTGTTCGGCGTCTTGAACTAACCATCCTTTAGAAGGTATTGCTAAAAGATCATCAATTCCTAATGAAATAGATGTAGCAGTGGCTCGCTGGAAACCCAAAGCCTTCACTTGATCCAGGATATGTGATGTATATGCCATTCCGAAATGATCTATTAATCTGCTAATAAGTCGTTTCATAGCAGTTCCATCTATCACCTTATTGTGAAAGACCAGATCGGTCCGTTCTGCCATAAGGACCTCCATATTCTGATGAGTAAGATTCCACAATGGGCCTGGGTCAGTGATTCGAAAACTTCCTTTCCTCAATCTTGATTTACACAGAAATTCAGAAATTATTCTACCGGTGAAATTAAAGAGACCCAAATTCCCACGAGTATGGACATCACTAATAGAATTTCTTAGTTTTTATATAATATAGAGCATGAGTTAGATAGCCTATGAGTAGGCCCGCCAAAACCCCTGTATGGCTTCTTCTATTTCTCGATAAAAAGAAAGATGACCAACAGTAGTTCGAATGTATATACAACGAATTTCTCTTTTTACACTTCCTATTATTCGATAGTGCTTATAAATCTCATTATAATTACCAAAAGATTCATATTGAACTTCGATGGGAACTTCTCTTGAGCCAACGACGCGTTGATCTAGTCTCCACCGGAGCCACAAAGGACTATCTAAATGGATTCGTTTCTGCCGATAAGCTCCAAGTGCATCATAAGAACTAGAGAAATACGGCTCTTTTTTATACTTAAAGTCATTCTTGCAAACTGTTTCCTTTTTATAATTTCTGCAATTAAAATTAGATTGATTATACCTATTTGCACAAATACCTCGAAGATTCCCGATCGTTAATAAATAGAGTCCAATAAGCATATCTTGAGTTGGTACGGAAACCGGATCCCCAATAGCTGGAGACAAGAGATTCATATGAGAAAACATAAGTAAACGAGCTTCTGCTTGAGCTTCCAAAGATAAAGGTACGTGAACAGCCATTTGATCCCCATCAAAGTCTGCGTTGAAGCCCTTACAAACTAATGGGTGTAAACAAATAGCACGCCCCTCCACTAAAATGGGTTGGAACGCCTGTATACCTAATCTATGCAGGGTGGGCGCTCTATTCAACAATACAGGATGCCCCTGCATCACTTCTTGAAGGATTTCCCATACAATGGGTTCTTTTTCCCGAATTTTGCTTTTAGCAATCCCTGTGTTAGAAGCAACATCTTGTCTGATTAGACCACGAATTACAAATGTTTGGAAGAGCTCTATTGCTATTTCTCGAGGTAATCCACATTGATGTAATGAAAGCAAAGGACCTACGACAATGACGGAGCGCCCCGAATAATCGACCCGTTTACCAAGCAGAGTCTCGCGAAATCTTCCTTCTTTGCCTTCAATTACATCGGAAAATGACTTGTAAACTTTATTATGACCATCTCTCATGGGTTGTCCGCGGATCCCATTATCAAAAAGTGTATCCA